CGCCTGTCCAACAGATTTTTTGAGTGTTCGGGTTTATTTATGGCATGAAACAACTCGCAGCATGGGTCTAGCTTATTGATACCTTAATGAAAACTCTACTTGAATTCATCTGATTTGTTTTACTGCGAAAACCCGTGTTTTTACATGCGGGTTTTCTGGTCCAAGTGTATCTTGTCTTTACCACGAATTCTTTTCCTTGGTTAACAATAATTGTATTTTTACCAATCGCAGCAGGTTCCTTAATTTTCTTTCTTCCCCATAGAGGAAATAAAGTAATTAGGTGGTATACTATTTGTATCTGCATTTTCGAACTTCTTCTAACAACCTATGTATTCTCTTATCATTTCCAATGGGACGATCCATTAATCCAACTAGTAGACGACTATAAATGGATTAAATTTTTTGATTTCCATTGGAAATTAGGAATAGATGGACTTTCTATAGGACCCCTTTTACTAACAGGGTTTATAACTACTTTAGCTACTTTAGCGGCCTGGCCGGTTACTAGAGATTCACGATTATTCTATTTTTTGATATTAGCAATGTATAGCGCTCAAATAGGGCCATTTTCCTCTCAAGACCTTTTACTTTTTTTCCTCATGTGGGAATTAGAATTAATTCCGGTTTATCTACTTCTATCCATGTGGGGAGGAAAAAAACGTATGTATTCAGCCACAAAATTTATTTTGTATACAGCGGGAGGATCTGTTTTTCTATTAATAGGAGTTCTGAGTCTTGGTTTATATGGTGTTAATAAACCAACATTAGATTTTGAAACATCAATAAATCGACCGTATCCGATAACTTTTGAAATACTATTGTATATTGGATTTTTTATTGCTTTTGCTGTCAAATCGCCGATTCTACCTCTACATACATGGTTACCTGATACCCATGGAGAAGCTCATTACAGTACTTGTATGCTTTTAGCCGGAGTCTTATTAAAAATGGGAGCTTATGGATTGATTCGAATTAATATGGAATTATTACCTCACGCCCATTCTATATTTTCTCCCTGGTTAATCATAATAGGCACTATACAAATAATTTATGCAGCTTTAACTTCTTCCGGCCAACGTAATTTAAAAAAAAGGATAGCCTATTCCTCTGTATCTCATATGGGTTTGATCCTTATAGGAATTAGTTCTCTAACCGATGCAGGGCTCAACGGAGCCATTTTTCAAATAATCTCTCACGGATTTATTGGAGCAGCCCTTTTTTTCTTGGCAGGAACAAGTTATGATAGAATACGTCTTGTTTATCTCGACGAAATGGGCGGAGTAGCTATCCCACTGCCAAAAATATTTACCCTGTTCAGTAGCTTTTCCATGGCCTCCCTTGCATTACCTGGTATGAGTGGTTTTATTGCAGAATTGTTAGTATTGTGGGGAATCATTACTAGTCAAAAATACCTTTTAATGCCAAAAATCCTACTTACTCTTGTAATGTCAATTGGAATGATATTAACTCCTATTTATTCATTATCTATGTTACGCCAGATGTTCTATGGATACAAGTTATTTAATCTTTCTAATTCTTATGTTTTTGATTTTGGACCACGCGAATTATTTGTTTCAATCGCTCTCTTTCTGCCTGTAATAGGCATGGGAATATACCCCGATTTTGTTCTTTCACTATCACTTGAGAAGGTTGAGTTTATTTTATCTAATTTTTTTCTAGAGCTTTTTCCTAAATAAATTTTTTTTTTGAAAAGCTTCGTGTATAATGAAAAAAAAGAGTGCTTTGTCTATTCTTTTTAATTAAGTAAAAAAAAATGAGTTTTCATTTTAACTGATCTGCGCGGGTCTTTACGAGAACCGCGCGAATCACTACACTACTCGCGCTGGATTCACGCACGGTTCATACAAAATTTTTCTAGAAACTAGTTTGTATTTGTAAAAAGCTTCCTTGGATTTAACTAGACGTTAATGGAAATGAACCATAACTATGTAGCCCTATTCCTAACAGATTAACTCCAAAATAAGAGATCCAAATTATAAGAAAGCCCAGTGCCGCCACCATTGCGGCATTTGCACCCAGGAAATTTTTATTTGTTCGGATATGTAAATAACTAGCGAATATGATCCAAGTAATAAAGGCCCAAGTTTCTTTTGGGTCCCAACTCCAATATGATCCCCATGCTTCATTAGCCCATACTGCTCCCGAAAGAAGACCAATCGTTAAAAAAAGAAATCCTAGACTAATCATACGATAACTCCACCAATCCAACTGTTGAATCACTAGGACTTTGTAATAATTCTTACCAGAAAAAAAAGAAGGATTTCTGAAAATCTTACTTCTTTCCTTCCTGTATTGGATTGTGTCAAAAGAAAATGACTCAACTAATCTTAGTAAGAAAGTACTTTTCTTGCGAAACATAATGACTAGAAGTGCGGCTGATAATAATGATCCACACAAAAGAGCGGCATAGCTCAATATCATCATACTTACATGCATTATTAACCACTCAGATTGGAGCGCAGGTACTAATATTGCAGGTTTTTGTATTTGAGTTAAAAGTCCTGAAGTAGCAAAGCCTTGGGTAAAAATAGTACTTGAGGCGGTTATAGTACTTAGATTTTTCGTTTTTTTGAAATACGCGACTATATGAATAAAGGAGAAACTCCACGAAAGAAAGATTAGTGATTCGTATAAATCACTTAGTGGAAAATGAGCGGAAGAAATCCAACGAGTGACTAATAATCCTGTTAAACACAAAAAAGTAGTTAACACGCCTTTTTCTGCTAAATCATAAGGTTTTATTATTTCCGTGATCAATAGGTTTATCAAGTGAATTGTAAATACAATTGAAACAATTGAAAAGGAAAGATGAGTTAATATATGCTCTAGGGTTGAAAATATCATAAAAATCGAAAAAAGAATAATCCCTTAATTTAATTAAGAAATTTAATTAAGAAATTAAAATCGGGAATTTACATCGGGAATTGAATTCAGTATTCATTATAAGATCTATTGTCTCGCGTTTAGAAGAGGGCATGCCGCTACTCGGACTCGAACCGAGATGCTCTAGCACTGCTTCCTAAGAGCAGCGTGTCTACCGATTTCACCATAGCGGCTTGTTCAAACTCATAATTGCCTATTCATAATAATCTATTCATATCCAATCGTCGAGATTGAAAGAATCTATTGATTGAAAAATTTTTGAATAACTGGTCAAATTAATACATACCAAATTAGTTTAACGATCTATTTGAAGGTTTCTATTTTCTTTTAATTCCGTTTTTATTTCTCTTAGGATTTTCGTCTTGTTTATGCTTTTCGAGAAGCGAAGCCTTGTAACGAAAAAGTTCTACCCTTTAGTTCTTTAGTTAGGGATAGAATTTCAAACAAAAAGTTTTCCTTTTTTTTTATTTTATTAGTTCTCTTAGAAAGAACAAAATGCATTTGCTCAATGAACCTAAAAAAGCTGTTTAGATTATTTCAAATTAACACTTTGTTCGTATTTAATATTCCAACCGCTGACGTCTTTTATGGATTAGACTGAAACTAAAAGATATATAGGAACTTTTCTAATAATTGAAAGAACGAAGACGTCATAAAGTTATCTTGTAAAAATTGAATCGATAAGTTTCTATCGTAGTTTCTATCGTTAAGTTTAACTAAAAATCTTATCTTTGACCGTCTATCGAGATAGATATATAATGAAAAAAGAATAATAGTATTATTGACATTTTAATTATGCCAAATTGTCGATGAGGACAATAAGCCTCCCCACCAATTTATTCTGACAACTTGGTTGATGGAGAAGATAAGACTCCCCACCAACAAAATGCAAAAATCTAGTACAAAGAAGGGTAAAACCTTGTATTTTTTTGTATTTTTTCTTAGAATTCACTAACTTGGAACATTCTTAATTTTCCTATCCTAATCACAAAATAGAGTCTATTTCCTAGAAATGGAGTCTATTTGCTATTGATTAGTCTAAAGTAATAGAGATATGGTAATTTGTTATTTTCTATTAAAATTGAAAGGAGCCAATTTGCAAGTTAAATCGCTTCAGATTATTACAACGTTTATGACTTTTTGGCGCACAAAAAACTTTTTGACTTCCCAGTACAAAGAGATTTCCCTAATGACAAAGCTTTTAACGCCGATGAATACCCCTTCACTTTCCAAATATTTTTACGAATACGCTTTTTTGACCTAGAAGTACGTTTTTTTGGAACTGCCATTTGAAAATTAAGAGGTTACTTTTTTCTAGTTGGATGTGAAAGACATCTATTGTGCAAACCAAATGGAATTCCTATCTGATATTTCTATTCTGCTAGATTTCTATACTGAGCTATGACATATAAACCCAATTAGTGGAACTAAAAAAAAGAATTTAAAAGACCTATCTCGGGCGATTTTTCGCATTCGACACTACATAATAAAATCTAGTGAAGGATTTTAAAAGACAATTTTTGTCTAATAAAAAATTGAATCTTTCTGTGATTAACTAGCCAAACTTGAGGAAAAAATACGTCTAAAAACAATTTTGAATTCAAATGAGATTAGTAAGAAATCTGTTCTGTTAAAGAATACATCTTTTTCCTTTTTCCAGAAATCAATAAAAAAAGCAAGCGGTTTCTACTAAAAAAAAATACATCTTCTAACGAATTAGTTAATTAAGTTAGAATAAACGAACTAAAATGAAACTAATGAGTGATTAAGCCGATGACATTAGTAAACCCCCCCTTTCTTATGAGAATCTAGTATTTTTTTAGTGTAATTACTGCTGCTTTGTATACGAAAGCCAATTATTAGAATAAATTCTATTTTCATTTTCCGTATTTTCCTAAATAGATTAGTCTATTTAAAATAAAAAGTATTCGTTTTTTCAGAACTTGGTCATATTATTTAACCAATTCTAACTTCTTGATTTGAATATTTGAGCTATTTCGAAAAGACTCAATAAAATGCTAAAATTTTCTTTAAGTCAGTGCATATTATAATTTTTTATCGACCTCTTTCGAAAGGGATAGAATCCAGTTAATCGGAAGCAATTAATTAAGACTAAAAACTTTTATTTTTTATGGAACAGACATATCAATCTGCATGGATACTACCCTTTCTTCCACTTTCAGTTCCTATATTAATTGGGATCGGACTTCTTCTTTTTCCGGCGACAACAAAAAGGCTTCGTCGTATATGGGCTTTTCAGAGCGTTTTATTATTAAGTATAGTCATGATTTTTTCGATCAATCTGTCTATTCAGCAAATAAATACCGGTGTTATCTATCAATATATCTGGTCTTGGATTATCAATAATGATTTTTCTTTAGAATTTGGTTACTTAATTGATCCGCTTACCTCTATTATGTCAATATTAATCACGACTGTTGGAATTTTGGTTCTTATTTATAGTGAGAATTATATGTTTCATGATCGGGGCTATTTGAGATTTTTTGCTTATATAAGTTTTTTCAGTACTTCCATGTTGGGATTAGTTACGAGTTCGAATTTGATACAAATTTATATTTTTTGGGAATTAGTTGGAATGTGTTCGTATCTATTAATAGGCTTTTGGTTCACACGCCCTGTTGCAGCAAATGCTTGTCAAAAAGCGTTTGTAACTAATCGTGTCGGAGATTTTGGTTTATTATTGGGAATTTTGGGTTTTTATTGGATAACGGGGAGTTTTGAATTTCGGGATTCAGTCCAAATATTCAATAACTTGATTTATAATAATGAATTCAAAAATTTTTTTCTGACTTTCTGCGCTCTTTTATTATTTTCCGGTGCCGTTGCTAAATCCGCCCAATTCCCGCTTCATGTATGGCTACCGGATGCGATGGAAGGGCCGACTCCGATTTCGGCTCTTATCCATGCCGCTACTATGGTGGCAGCGGGAATTTTCCTTGTAGCTAGACTTCTCCCTCTTTTTATACTCATACCCCATATAAGGAATTTAATCTCTTTAATAGGGATAATAACAGTCTGTTTAGGAGCTACTTTAGCTATTGCTCAAAACGACATTAAGAGGTGTTTAGCCTATTCTACAATGTCTCAATTGGGTTATATGATGTTAGCTCTAGGTATGGGGTCTTCTCGAAGTGCTTTATTTCATTTGATTACTCATGCTTATTCGAAAGCATTATTGTTTTTAGGATCCGGCTCTCTTATTCATTCAATGGAAACTGTTGTTGGTTATTCGCCAAATAAAAGTCAAAATATGGTTCTTATGGGAGGGTTAACAAAATATGTACCAATTACTAAAAGCGCTTTTTTAGTCGGTACACTTTCTCTTTGCGGGATTCCGCCTCTTGCTTGTTTTTGGTCCAAAGATGAAATTCTTAATGATAGTTGGTTATATTCACCGATTTTGGCACTAATCGCTTGGTCTACGGCGGGATTAACCGCATTTTATATGTTTCGGATCTATTTACTTACTTTTGAAGGACATTTCAACACTCATTTTCAAACTTACAGTGGTAAAAAAAAAACTTCCCTCTATTCAATATCTCTCTGGGGTAAAGAAGATTCCAAAGTTAATAACAAAAACTTTCGTTTGTTAACTTTATTAAAAAGGAAGAATACTGAAAGTCCTTCTTTTTTTTCCAAGACGGTATATCAAATTGATGAGAATGTAAGAAATAGAAACCAACCTTTTCTTACTATTTCTCCTTTTGGCAATAAGAAAATCTTTTTATATCCTTATGAATCGGATAATTCTATATTATTTCCTATGCTTATATTAGTCTTATTTACTTTGTTTGTTGGATGTTTAGGAATTCCTTTTAATGAAGTCGATTTGGATATATTATCCAAATGGTTAAACCCTTCTATAAATCTTTTACATCAAAATTTAACTAATTTAACAGATTGGTCTGAATTTGCAAAAGATGCAATGTTCTCAGTCAGTCTAGCCTATCTCGGAATAATTATAGCATTTTTTTTATATAAGCCTCTTTATTCATCTTTCAAAAATTTTGATTTAATTAATTCACTTGTTAAAAGAAATCTTAAGATAATTTTTTCTGAGAAACTACTAACTGGGATATATAATTGGTCATATAATCGTGGTTATATAGACGCTTTTTATAGAACATACTTAAGCGGAGGGATGAGAAGACTGTCTGAATTAACTGATTCTTTTGATAGACAGGTAGTTGATGGAATTACGAATGGAGTTGGTTTTATAACTTTCTTTGTAGGAGAGGGTATGAAATATCTCGGTGGCGGACGCATTTCTTCTTATCTTTTTTTGTATTCGTTTTACATATCCATTTTTTTATTAATTTATGTTTTATCGTCTAGTATCTAGAAGTTAAAATTTTCACTATTCTATTCTAAATCTAGCAGATCTAAATCTAGTAGAATTAGAGCTAAATCTAGTAGAATAGTGAAAATACTGCAGAATAATGAGAGTAAGAGGAATAATTTTTTCTCTTTTCTTTCGGTTCTTTGATCATATATTCTAGTAATTAATTTCTTTCCTATCAAAAAAATCAGAAAATGTTATAAAATTGATATTAACCGCATTTACTATAAGTTCAA